CGGAAGAAAAGGAGGATCCGGACAAAATCGATGAAACGGAAGAGATCCGAGTGAATGGAAAGGAAAAAACAAAGGATGAATTCCACTTTACAGAGACACGCTATAACAATAGCCCAGTTTATAAAGGCCTCTTCTGGTTTGAAAAACCTCTTCTGACCTTTCTTTTCGATTATAAACGATGGAATCGCCCATTACGATACATAAAAAATAATAGATTTGAAAGGACTGCAAGAAAAGAAATGTCACAATATTTTTTTTATACATGCCGAAGTGATGGAAAAGAAAGAATCTCTTTTACGTATCCGCCTAGCTTGTCAACTTTTGGAGAAATGATACAAAGAAGGATGTCCCTGCCCACACTAGAAAAACTCTCTTCGGATGAACTGTACAATCATTGGGTTTATACTAACCAACACAAAAATAACAACTTAAACAACGAGTTTTTAAATAGAATTGAGGCTCTAGATACGGGATTTTTTTCTCTAGATATACTCGAAAAAAGTACTAGATTGTGTAATGATAAGACTAGAAAATATTACTTGCCTAAAATGTATGATCCCATTTTGAATGGGTTATATCGGGGAACAATCAAAAAAAAAATTTCACCTTCAATCATAAATAAAATTTCGTTAGAAAATTTCATAGAGACAATGGAAATTAATAAGATTCATAGTCTCCTTCTTCCTGATACTGATTACCAAGAGGTTGAACAGAAAATAGACCGATTTGATAAAAAAACTTTTTCAACGGAAAATCGTCATTTATTTACTTTAATCAGTAAATTTGATAGAGAATCGGGATCGAGTTTAAATTGGAAGGGCCTCTCTTTATTTTCAGAAAAAGAACAAGGAAGGATTGGTTCAGAAAAAAGAGCCAAATTTTACAAATTTTTATTGAATACAATTCTAACTAGCCCTAATGGTCAAAAAACAAAACAAAAATTTGTAATAAAAGAAATCAGTAAAAAAGTCCCTAGATGGTCATACAAACTTATTACCGAATTGGAATTCCTGTCGGGCGCAGCTCATGAAGGCCTACCGTTGGATTATCATATACGTTCAAGAAAAAGGGATCGTGTAATAATTTATAGGCCTACTAAACGTAGTCGCAAAGCAAATGTCAAAAACTGGGTGTCTATTAGAGACTATTCGGAAGAATCAGATTTTCGTCGAGAATTCATCAAAGGTTCTATGCGTGTTCAAAGGCGTAAAACTTTTATTTCGAAATTGTTTCAAGCAAATGCGCATTCCCCCCTTTTTTTGGACAGAATAAAAAAATTTCCCCTTTTTTCTTTTAATATCCCTGAACAGATGAAATTTTTTTTTAGAAATTGGATGGGTAAAGGATCAGAATTTAAAGATTATACAGAGGAACAAAAAAAAAGACAAAAGGAAGAAGAGAACAAAATAAAGGAAAAAACGTGGATAAAAATCGCGGAAGCCTGGGATTTTGTTCCATATCCACAAGCAACAAGAAGTTTAATTTTAATAATTCAATCTATTTTTAGAAAATATATTTTATTACCTTCATTGATAATAGTTAAAAATATTGGGCGTATTTTATTATCTCAACCCCCTGAGTGGGCTGAGGACTTCGATGAGTGGAATAGAGAAAAGCATATTATATGTACCTATAATGGTGTTCAAGTATCAGAACTCGAACTTCCCAGAAATTGGTTTAAAGATGGTATTCAGATAAAAATAGTATTTCCTTTTTATTTAAAACCTTGGCACAGATCCAAATTGAGGCCCTATTTTTCTTCTTATAAAGATCTAAAGAAAGAACAACAAAAGTTTTCTTTTTTAACGGCTTGGGGAACGCAAACTACCCTTCCCTTTGGTTCTGTCCCCCCCAAAACTTCCTTTTTTAAACCTATTTTTAAAGAACTTAAAAAAAAAATTCGAAAAACGAAAAATAATCATTTTCGGGTTCTAAGCGTTTTAAAAGAAAGAACAAAAAATTTTCTACAAGATTCAAAAGAACCAAAAAGGGTGGTTATCAAAAACGTTTTATTTCTGTTTATAAAAAAAATAAAAAAAGAACTCTTAAAAGTACATCCAACTCGATTATTTATATTGAGAAAGGTGTATGAATCCGGCGAAACTAACAAAAAAAAATATTCTATAATTAGGAATCAGATAATTCACGACTCGTTTATAAAAATTAAATCTACAGATAATACAAATTATTCACTGAGAGAAAAAAAAATTAAAAATCTGGCTGATAGAACAAGCACAATCAGAAAGAAAACAAAGAGTCTTACAAAAGAAAAAAACAGCAACACCAAGAAAAGAAGTAGTCCTAACAAAACAAGTTATAGTTATAATGGAAAAGAAAAATCACCAAAAATTTTTTGGAAAATATTAAAAATAAAAAAAAGAAGAAATCGATTAATCTATAAATTAGATTTGTTTATAAAAATTTTCATTAAAAGAATATACATCGATATCTTTCTATGTATCATTCATATTGCTAGAATTCCTACACAACTAGTTCTTGAATCAAGAAATTTTTGTTTTGATAAATACATTTACAATAATAAAACAAACCAAGAAATAAAAAACAAAAAAGAAATTAAGTTTATTTCGACTCTAAAAAGTGAACTTTACAATATTAAGAATAGTAAGAGGAATTCACATCTTTTTTTTGACTTATCCTCTTTATCACAAGCATATGTATTTTACAAATTATCACAAACCCACGTTATTAATTTGTATAAGTTAAGATCTATTTTTGAGTATCATGGAACTCCCGTTTTTCTTAAGACTGCAATAAAAAATTATTTTGTAACACAAGGAATATTTCATTCCGAATTAAGACATACAAAACTTTCAAGTTCTGAAACGAATCAATGGAAAAACTGGTTAAGAGGTCATTATCAATACAATTTATCTCAGATTAGATGGTTTGAATTAATACCACAAAAATGGCGAACTACAATAAATGAAGGTGGTATTACCCAAAATAAAGATTTAACAAAATGGAATTCGTATGAAAAAGATCGATTACTTTATCACAAAAAACAAAAGGATTTTAAAGTATATCCATTACCAAACCAAAAAGATAATTTTCCAAAATACTATATATATAATCTTTTATCATATAAATCTATTAATTATGAAATTAAGAAGTCCTCATATATTATTTATGGATCACCATCAGAATTAAATAACAACCAAAAAATTACTTTTAATTACAACAATTATAAACAAAATTTATTTGAAAGCCTGGAGGAAATTCCTATCAATCATTATCCAGAAAAGGGCGATATTTTGTATATGCAAAAAAATCCAGATAGAAAATATTTTGATTGGACAATTCTCAATTTTTTTCTAAGACAAAAAATAGATATTGAGGCCTGGACCAAAATGGATTGTAGCAGTAATATAAATACTAAGCTTGGAAGTAAGAATTACAAAAAAATTGAGAAAATGGATAAAAACGATATTTTTTATCTGATGATTCATCAAGATTTAGAAATAAATCCAATCAATGACAAGAAACTCTTTTTTGATTGGATGGAACTAAATGAAGAAATCCTAAACCCAATATCGACAAATCTGAAACTTCCGTTCTTCCCAGAATTTGTGCCACTTTATAATGTATACAAAAAAAAACCATGGATTATACCAAGCAAATTACTTCTTTTAAATTTAAATAAAAAGAAAAACATCAATGAAAAGAAAAAATTCCATTTTTTTAGACCATCAAATGAAAAAAGAAATTCTGAATTAATGAATCGAAATCAAGAAGAAAAAGAACCCGCGGGCCGAAGAGGCCTTGGATCATATTCACAAAACCAAGATAAAATGAAAAAACAATATAAGATCCGAAATAAGATGAGACCAGAAATAATTTTCTTACGGAAACACTATTTGCTTTTTCAATGGATAATAGACGATGGTTTAATTCCGAATTTAACTGAAAGAATGATCAATAATATCAAGATATATTGTTACTTGCTTGGACTGATAAATCCAAGAGATACTACTATATCGTCTATTCAAAGGAAAGAAATAAATCTGGATATAATGGTGATTCGAAAAAAATTGACTCCTATAGAATTGAATAAAAAGGGGATATTTTTTATCGATCCCATTCGTTTGTCTGTAAAAAACGACGGATGCTTTATTATATATCAAACCGTAGGTATATCGTTGGTTCATAAAAGTAAGTACCAAACTCCTCAAAGATATCGAGAACAAAGATATATCAATAAAAATAAATTGGATGAATCTATCCCAAGATATCAAATAATAATTCGAAAGAGAGACAAAAAACATTATGATTTTATCGTTCCTGAAAAGATTTTATCATCTAGACGTCGTAGAGAATTGAGAATTCTAATTTCTTTCAACTCAAAGAATATAAATAGTGTGGATAAAAATCGAGTATTTTGTAACAAAAAGAACATAAAAAACAGGAATCCTTTTTTGGATCAAAAAAAGCATCTTGATAGAGATAAAAATGACTTAATTAAATTAAAGTTATTTCTTTGGCCTAATTATCGATTAGAAGACTTAGCTTGTATGAATAGATATTGGTTTAATACCAATAATGGAAGCCGTTTTAGTTTGTTAAGAATATATCCACAATTAAAAATTGGTTGATGGTACATTTTTCCTATATATTCTGTACCATATAGAAAAGCAAACAGATGCACATATGCCCTGTCTTACGTCCTAGTCTAATATTAGATATTTTTTATTTAATACTAAGTCAATGACGTATCAATTCAATTTGTTTGGATAAAATCTATAAAATAAACGAATATATGGAATATTCCGAATTTTCGGTCTAAATTATTTGACGTTGTAAGTGTAAAAACGTACCATCTACTTTTTTATCCCTGTCCAACTAAAATTAAAATTCTTGTGTATACTAATTACTACATTAAAATGACTAATATTATTATTACTGATCAAATAAAATATTTTATATGTAAATTAAAGGGTAGAAGGAGCTTTTTTTATGATAAAAAATCCATTCAGTGCAATTATTTTGAAAGAGGAAAACGAAGACAACAAGGGGTCTGTGGAATTTCAAGTAGTGAGTTTCACCAATAGGATACGGAGACTTACTTCACATTTGGAATTGCACAAAAAAGACTATTTATCTCAGAGAGGTCTGCGTAAAATTCTAGGAAAACGTCAACGGCTGCTCGCCTATTTGTCAAATAAAAATAGAGTACGTTATAAAGAATTAATCGGACAGTTGGAGATTCGAGAAACAAAAAATCATTAATTTTAAGAGTCGTTTTGAATTTTCGCTTAAATTTTGATGAACCTCTTTTCACTTTCAGCAATTCATGGAAGAATGAATCAGGAAAAAACCTATGACTGCACCAGCTACACGAAATGACCTTATGATAGTCAATATGGGCCCTCAGCACCCATCAATGCACGGTGTTCTTCGACTCATTGTTACTCTAGATGGTGAAGATGTTATTGACTGTGAACCGATATTGGGTTATTTACATAGAGGAATGGAAAAAATTGCGGAAAACCGAACAATTATACAATATTTACCTTATGTAACACGTTGGGATTATTTAGCTACTATGTTCACTGAAGCAATAACTGTAAATGCACCAGAGCAGTTAGGCAATATTCAAGTGCCTAAAAGGGCCAGCTATATCAGAGTCATTATGTTAGAGTTAAGTCGTATAGCTTCGCATTTGTTATGGCTTGGCCCTTTTATGGCAGATATTGGCGCACAGACCCCTTTCTTCTATATTTTTCGAGAAAGAGAATTGATATATGACCTATTCGAAGCTGCTACCGGTATGCGAATGATGCATAATTATTTTCGTATTGGAGGAGTCGCTGCTGATTTACCTTATGGCTGGGTAGATAAATGTTTGGATTTTTGTGATTATTTTTTAACAAGAGTTACTGAATATCAAAGGCTTATTACACGGAATCCTATTTTTTTAGAGCGAGTTGAGGGAGTAGGCATTATTGGCGGAGAGGAGGCAATTAATTGGGGTTTATCGGGACCAATGCTACGAGCTTCCGGAATACAATGGGATCTTCGAAAGGTTGATCATTATGAGTCTTACGATGAATTTGATTGGGGAGTTCAATGGCAAAAGGAAGGGGATTCATTAGCTCGTTATTTAGTACGAATCGGTGAAATGACAGAATCAATAAAAATTATTCAACAGGCTTTAGAAGGAATTCCGGGGGGGCCCTATGAGAATTTAGAAATCCGGCGCTTTGATAAAGTATGGGATCCCGAATGGAATGATTTTGACTATCGATTTATCAGTAAAAAACCTTCTCCTACTTTTGAATTGTCAAAACAAGAACTTTATGTGAGAGTCGAAGCCCCAAAAGGAGAATTAGGAATTTTTCTGATAGGAGATAAGGGTGTTTTTCCTTGGAGATGGAAAATCCGACCACCGGGTTTTATCAATTTGCAAATCCTTCCTCAATTAGTTAAAAGAATGAAATTGGCTGATATTATGACAATACTAGGTAGCATAGATATCATTATGGGAGAAGTTGATCGTTAAAATGATAATAGATACAACAGAAGTACAAGCTATCAATTCTTTTTTTAGATTGGAATCCTTAAAAGAGGTATATGAGATCATATGGATGCTTGTCCCTATTTTTACTCCTGTATTAGGAATCACAATAGGTGTACTAGTAATTGTTTGGTTAGAAAGAGAAATATCTGCGGGGATACAACAACGTATTGGCCCTGAATACGCCGGGCCTTTGGGAATTCTTCAAGCTTTAGCAGATGGTACAAAATTACTTTTCAAAGAGAATCTTCTTCCATCAAGAGGAGATACTCGTTTATTCAGTATCGGACCATCCATAGCAGTCACATCAATTCTACTAAGTTCTTTAGTAATTCCTTTTGGATATCGCCTTGTTCTAGCCGATTTAAGTATTGGTGTTTTTTTATGGATTGCCATTTCAAGTATTGCTCCCATGGGCCTTCTTATGTCAGGTTATGGATCAAATAATAAATATTCCTTTTTAGGTGGTTTACGGGCTGCTGCTCAATCAATTAGTTATGAAATACCATTAACTCTATGTGTGTTATCAATATCTCTACGTGTGATTCGTTAAGACATAAAATTTCCTCTATGTCTTTTCTTTCTAGGAAGGAAATTTCATGAGTTGAATATAACTTTTTATTTTTTATTCATCATTCGGGTTGATGAACTAAACCAGATAGTTATATGAGTGAAAAAAACAGTTTCTTACTTTGCAGTAAAAAGATTCAGTCTCATTTCCTATGTACAAGTGTTAAGTGAAAGTAAACACAAGCATTATATACTATATTTACCCCAAGATTGAGTGATTAGTCATCATGACTTGAAGCGGGTTCAAAAGGAGCAACTATCTAGGGATTTTACTAGCTATTAACAGACATGTATTACCCTAATGAGCGGGGGGGTCCTTTTGACCACAAAAAGGGTGGATAGTTAGGAACACCAAGGTACACAAAGGATTCGTAATAGAGATTATGTAAGTTATTCAA